AATGATGTGCCTGAGTAAAAGGATTACCATGATAGGGTAAATAATGTAAACAATTAACAATACCTTCATTAGCACCAACCTAAAAAAATTACACCTGATAGATTTAAACTAAGATCCTTAAATATCAAAAATTTACGTGCGTCATACACCAAAATGCATAATAAAAGAAAAGTAAGCTAAGTAAGCTAATGGGTTCATACCCCATAAATAGAGGAAATCCTCTCTTCTCTAGTGCTCAACAATTCGACTAAATTGATATTTTTTATAACCCTTACCAGAGGAATTTTCTTAGCCGTTTCTTCTAATTCATGAATAGGTGCTTGAATGGGGCTAGAAATTAATTTATTATCATTTATCCCCATAATAACAAATAATGAAAATATTTATACTACAGAAGCATCAATAAAATATTTTCTCGTTCAAGCTCTAGCTTCTTCTCTTTTATTATTTGTAATTATTACAGCAACAATTATAGAACAATTTCAATTAATTAATAAATGATTGAATTATAATAATTTAATAATAACCCCATTATTATTAAAGAGAGGTATTGCCCCCTTTCATTGATGATTTCCCAGCGTCATAGAAGGGTTAGGGTGAATTAATTGCCTTATTTTAATAACACTACAAAGGATTGCCCCAATAATTCTAATATCAAATATCATTTCAGTAAAATTGCAATTCTCCCTAATTGTATTAATATCCGTATTAGTGGGGTCCCTAGGTGGATTAAACCAAATTTCTTTACGAAAAATACTAGCATATTCATCCATCAATCACATGGGATGATTATTAATATCACTATTAATTAGAAATAATGTATGAATAATGTATTTCATAACTTACTCAATTTTATTAATAACTGTAATTTCGATCTTTAATACTAAAAAAATTTCATTTATTAATCAAGTTACATCAGTATATGACATCCCAACATTTAAATTTATAATCTTCATATCCCTTCTATCCCTAGGTGGATTACCCCCTTTCATAGGATTTTTCCCTAAATGAGTTGTTATTCAATTTATAGTATGTAATAAATTCATAATTATAGCAACGATAATAGTAGTATTTTCATTGATCACTTTATATTATTATTTACGAATTACTTACTCAGCATTTCTAATTCTTCATGTAAAAATCAGATGAAAGAAATACTTTTTTAATAAAAACTTAATAAATTTAACCACTTTAGTTTTGATTTCAACTGTAGGATTAATTATTATATCATTGCCTACCATAATTTATTTATAGCTAAAAAGTTATGAAGACTTTAAGTTAAACAAACTTATATCCTTCAAAGTTATAAATAAAGAAAATTAACATCTTTAAGTCTTAGTGAATTTATTATCCACTTATATAGAATTGCATTCTATAATCAATTTATTGAATATAAGACTTAGTAGAAGAACCAACCAAGTTCCTAAATAAATTTACAATTTATCACCTCATATCCTCAGCCATCCTACTTTAACTACTTGAAACGCTGGTTATATTCAACCAACCATAAAGATATTGGAACAATATATTTTGTCTTCGGAGCTTGATCAGGAATGATTGGAACTTCATTAAGTATAATTATTCGAATAGAATTAAATCAACCAGGATCATTAATTGGTGATGATCAGACTTATAATGTCATCGTAACTGCCCACGCTTTCATTATAATTTTCTTTATGGTCATACCTATCCTTATTGGAGGATTTGGTAATTGACTTGTCCCATTAATATTAGGTGCTCCTGATATAGCATTTCCACGAATAAATAATATGAGATTCTGATTATTACCACCATCCTTATCATTTTTATTAACCAGTAGTATGGTTGAAAATGGTGTTGGTACAGGATGAACTGTATATCCCCCTCTAGCTAGAGGGATTGCACATGCCGGGGCATCAGTAGATTTAGCAATTTTTTCACTTCATCTTGCAGGTATCTCTTCAATTCTTGGAGCAGTAAACTTTATTTCAACTACTATTAATATAAAACCAATTTTTATAAAATCTGAACAAATTCCATTACTTGTCTGAGCTGTAGCTATTACAGCACTATTATTACTGTTATCATTACCAGTACTAGCAGGAGCTATTACTATACTATTAACAGACCGAAACTTAAATACATCTTTCTTTGATCCTGCTGGAGGAGGCGATCCTATTTTATACCAACATTTATTTTGATTTTTTGGTCACCCAGAAGTTTATATTTTAATTTTGCCTGGGTTCGGAATAATTTCGCACATTATCTGTCATGAAAGAGGAAAAAAAGAAGCTTTTGGTAATTTAGGTATAATCTTTGCTATATTAGCAATTGGTTTACTCGGATTTGTCGTTTGAGCTCATCATATATTTACAGTAGGTATAGACGTTGACACACGAGCCTATTTTACTTCCGCAACAATAATTATTGCAGTTCCTACAGGAATCAAAATTTTCAGATGATTAACAACTATTTATGGATCACAACTATCATATAGCCCCCCATGCTTATGATCTCTAGGATTTGTATTCTTATTCACAATTGGAGGATTAACAGGTGTAATTTTAGCCAATTCATCAATTGATATTATTCTACATGATACCTACTATGTAGTGGCACATTTCCATTATGTTTTATCTATAGGTGCTGTATTCGCAATTATAGCAGGTTTTATTCAATGGTATCCATTATTTACAGGATTATCAATAAATACCAAATGATTAAAAATACAATTTACAGTTATATTTGTAGGAGTAAATATAACATTTTTCCCCCAACATTTTCTGGGCTTAGCAGGAATACCACGACGGTATTCTGATTATCCAGATGCATATACAGCCTGAAATGTTGTATCATCAATTGGATCAATAATTTCATTTGTGGGAGTATTGATATTCATTTTTATTGTATGAGAAAGAATGATAATAAATCGAATAATTTTATTTTCGTCCCAAACAAATAACTCCATTGAATGATTACAAAATACACCACCAATAGAACATAGTTATTCTGAATTACCCACCATTATAAATATTTTCTATTATGGCAGATAAGTGCCATGGATTTAAGATCCAAATATAAAGTGATAAACTTTTTTTAGAATAATTATGGCAACTTGATCTAATATAAATTTACAAGATAGAGCTTCCCCCATTATAGAACAACTAATCTACTTCCATGATCATACACTAATAATTGTTGTTATAATCCTAATAGTAGTCTCCTACATAATAGTTATATTAATTAAAAACATTTTAATTAATCGATTCCTCTTAGAAGGACAAATAATTGAAGTTATATGAACAATTACACCTGCTATTATTTTAATCTTCATTGCGATTCCATCACTACGACTCCTATATTTAATAGATGAAATCAATAAGCCAGCCATAACATTAAAAACTATTGGACATCAATGATATTGAAGTTACGAATACTCAGACTTTCTGAAAGTAGAATTTGATTCCTACATAACACCTATTAACGAAATAGATACTAACTCATTTCGACTATTAGATGTTGATAATCGAGTAAGATTACCTATAAATGTATTTATTCGAATTATTATTACTGCAACAGATGTTCTTCATTCTTGAACAATTCCAAGCTTAGGTGTAAAAGCAGATGCAACCCCTGGACGTCTAAATCAATCAAGCTTTATAATTAGTCGTCCAGGGATCTTTTATGGCCAATGTTCAGAAATTTGTGGGTCTAATCACAGTTTTATACCAATTGTTATTGAAAGAATCTCAACCAATTTATTTATTAAATGAATTTCTAAAATAAATTAACTAGATGACTGAAAGCAAGTAATGGTCTCTTAAACCATATTATAGTAAATTAGCAATTACTTCTAGTAAAAGAGATTAGTTAATTCAATAACACTAGTATGTCATACTAAAATTATCACAAGGTATCTCTTTATACCACAAATAATACCTATAAGATGACTAACACTTTATACTTCATTTTTAAGAATATTTATAATATTTAATATTATAATTTACTACAATACAATTACCCAAAAAAAAAGTAATAACAATGAAACAATTAAAACAAAAGTAAAAATCTGAAAATGATAACTAACCTGTTTTCTGTCTTTGACCCTTCATCATCAATTAATAACTTTTCACTAAACTGAACAAGAACTTTATTAGGAATTACATTAATCCCAATAATATTTTGAGTTATTCCATCACGATATTCAATTATATGAAATAAAATAACAATCATGTTACATAGAGAATTCAAATTATTGATTGGTTTTAAATTCATTAATAAAGGAAGAACAATAATTTTTATTTCACTATTTTCAATGATCTTATTCAACAATTTTATAGGATTATTCCCTTATATTTTTACAAGAACAAGTCATATAATCCTAACCTTATCATTAGCATTACCTTTATGAGTGACCTTCATATCATTTGGATGAATTAATAATACTAATCATATATTTAAACACCTCGTACCACAAGGTACTCCTTCAATTCTTATACCTTTCATAGTCTGTATTGAAACAATCAGTAACTTAATTCGACCAGGAACACTAGCTATTCGACTAGCCGCCAACATAATTGCAGGTCATCTATTAATTACCTTATTGGGTAACACAGGCCCAGCATTAAATTTTTCACTACTACTTATTCTTATTATTATTCAATTAATATTATTAACATTAGAATCCGCAGTATCTATTATCCAGTCCTACGTATTTGCAGTATTAAGAACATTGTATTCTAGAGAAGTTAACTAATGACAAATCATGCAAATCACCCATTCCATTTAGTAAATCAAAGCCCATGACCTCTAACTGGGGCTTTTGGAGCAATAATTATAATAATAGGTATAATTAAATGATTTCATCAATTCAATAATTCCCTATTATTAACAGGTTCTGCAATTACACTATTAACAATAATTCAATGATGACGTGACATCACTCGTGAAAGAACATATCAAGGATTACATACAAAGGTAGTAACAAGAGGCTTACGATGAGGAATAATTTTATTTATTATTTCAGAAGTATTTTTCTTCATTTCGTTTTTCTGAGCATTCTTTCATAGAAGCTTATCCCCAACTATTGAGATAGGATCAATATGACCCCCATCAGGGATTTATCCATTCAACCCTTTACAAATTCCATTACTAAATACTGCTATCTTACTCTCATCAGGAATCACTATTACATGAGCTCATCATAGACTTATAGAAAATAATTATAATCAAACACTACAAGGATTATTTTTTACAGTAATTCTAGGAATCTACTTTACTATTTTGCAAGCGTATGAATATATTGAAGCAACTTTTACTATTGCAGACTCAATTTATGGATCAAGATTCTTTATAGCAACAGGATTTCACGGATTACATGTAATCATCGGTTCAACATTTTTATTAACATGTCTAGTACGACATACATATTTACATTTTTCATCAAGTCATCATTTCGGATTTGAAGCAGCAGCATGATATTGACATTTTGTAGATGTCGTATGATTATTTTTATATATTTCAATTTACTGATGAGGTAGATAACTTATTTAATATATTAAGTATAATTGACTTCCAATCAATAAGTTTGTTAAACAAAATAAGTAATCTTATTGATTTCAATCATAGTAATAATTATTGTTACAATTAGCACTACTATCATAACAATAGCAACATTATTGTCAAAAAAAATAATAGAAGATCGAGAAAAATCATCACCCTTCGAATGTGGATTTGACCCCAAAAGCTCCCCACGAATACCCTTCTCACTACGCTTTTTCATAATCGCTGTAATTTTCTTAATTTTTGATGTAGAAATCGCCTTACTATTACCAATAACCATTATTATAAAGCAATCTAACTTAAAAATATGAACAATTACAAGAACAATATTCATTATTATCCTAACTGTAGGATTATATCATGAATGAAACCAAGGATCTCTTCATTGAGCCCTATAATAGGGTTATAGTTAATTATAACATTTGGGTTGCATTCAAAAAGTGTTGGATATCATTCAACTTACCTTATAGATATGAAGCAATACTTGCAGTTAGTTTCGACCTAACCAACAGATAAATAATTATCCATATTTTATTAAATTAACTGAAACCAAATAGAGGTATATTATTGTTAATAATAAAATTGAATGCAAAAATTTCCAGTTAAGGAAATATCAAGTAAAGTGAAAGCTGCTAACTTCATCACTATAGCGGTTAAATTCCGTTTATATTTCTATTTATGTAGTTTAAAAAACATTACACTTTCATTGTAAAAATAAAGTCACATTTCATAAATTACTTAAAAACTATTAATCTAATTTCCTCAACATCTTCAGTGTTATGCTCTAATTAAGCTATTCAAGTAAAAATTAATTACAAATAATAAGATAAATATTATAATAAAAAGTAATAAAAACAACTTTAAATTATTAAATTGTCACAACTGATTTACCCTACTAATTAATATAACAATGTTAAATAAACCTTGACCACCAAAATACTCATTTCAACCACTATCAAAAATTTTATAAGTCCTAAATCCTAAAAATAGAGGATAATATGAAATCCCATAAGTAAAAATATAAGGCATAAATCATATTGACCCAAAAAAATTCACAACAAAAATAAACCTCAATGAAAATAAATAGAAACCCATTTTAAGACCTGCTAACTCATAGCCTAAAATTAAACCAACCAAACTAAAAAAAATAACCATAAATTTCAGAAATAAAGGCAAAATAATTAGTTTAAAATCAATTAATAAAATTCAGCTAAATAATGAACCACCAAAAATAACCATAACAGATATAAGTAACATTCTAACAATAACTAGATTATTATCTTCATTTACAAAATAAAAATTAACCAAATTAAATTCACCACACATTAAATAATAAAATAGACGGAAACTATAACTAACAGTTAAACCTGTAGATAAATAAAACAAACTATAACTAAATAAATTTAAATATCTTATAGATACCAACTCCAATATTAAATCCCTAGAATAAAATCCAGCCAAAAAAGGAAAACCGCACAAAGAAAAATTAGAAATTATCAAACAAGATGAAGTAAAAGGTATATAAAAAGAAAATCTTCCTATATAACGAATATCTTGAATATTCAGTATACAATGAATATAAACACCAGCACACATAAATAATAATGCCCTAAACAAGGCATGTATTAATAAATGAAAAAAAGCCAAATCAGGATAACCTAATGACAAAACACCCATTATTAAACCTAATTGTCTTAAAGTAGATAAAGCAATAATTTTTTTCAAATCAAATTCAAAATTAGCACCCAATCCTGACATAAATATTGTTAAACCCGAAACAAATAATAAAAATGAACAAAAATAAACATTTAAAGAAATTCTAAAACGAATTAATAAATATACACCAGCAGTAACCAATGTTGAAGAATGGACTAAAGCAGAAACAGGAGTGGGAGCAGCTATAGCAGCAGGTAATCATGAAGAAAAAGGAATTTGAGCTCTCCTAGTCAAGGCTGCTATAATAATTATTAACACAATGACAACTATATCAAAATCAACCCTATAAAAATCCAAATAAAAAATATAATTTCAACTACCAAAATTCAACATTCAAGCAATTACTATAAGTAAAAAAACATCCCCAACACGATTAGATAAAGCAGTTAATATTCCAGCATTATTAGATTTTACGTTTTGATAATAAATTACTAAACAGTAAGAAACTAAACCTAAACCATCCCAACCCAATAAAATTCTAATAACATTAGGTCTAATAATTAAAAATATTATTGATAAAACAAATAACAAAACCAATCAAATAAAACGATTTATATTGTCGTCACCATACATATAATATCCTCTATATAAAATTACTAAAGAGGAAATAAATATAACAAATCCCATAAAAATCAAAGACATTCAGTCAAATAAAATAGTTATCAAAATTTCAGAAGAATTTAATGTAATCAACTCCAATTCAACAAAAAATGTACATCTATTTAAAATATAAAAGATACTTAAAGAAATTAAAGTTAAACCAAAAATAAATAAAAAAACAAATCCAATAAAACAGATTGATATATAAGTAATAACCCTAAGTATATTCTACACATCATTGATACCACAAATCAAAATTTTAATTAAACTATTAAAGTAATTAATGAATTATTAATAAAAAACCATAATAAAAAAATTACCATTCAAAATCAATAAATTTAAGGGAAACCAATGCAAAAACAACAATAAAAATTCACGACTATAACCTAAAGAACAACAATAAATACCAGAATAATAATTACCATGTTGTCTATATGAATATAAATACAATGTGTATACACATCTAAAAAAAGACAATATAAATAAAAAAGTTATAGTTAATCAGGATCACCCTACTAATCTATTTAACAAACTAATTTCTCCTAACAAATTAAAAGAAGGAGGTGATGCTATATTACAAGAACATAATAAAAATCACCACATACATATACTAGGTATAAAATTTATTAAACCCCTATTAATTAACATTCTACGACTCCCCAACCGTTCATAAGAAATATTAGCTAAGCAAAACAAACCGGAAGAGCATAAACCATGACCAATCATTAAAATGTATGAACCAAAAAAACCTCAATAAAACATTGTTATGAGTCCACCAATTACTAGCCCCATATGAGCGACAGAAGAATAAGCAATTAAAGACCTCAAATCAATTTGTCGTAAACAAATTAATCTAATTAATAAACCACCTACTAATCTGATAGAAATCCACAAAAAATTAAATTTTATACCTAAATAAAACAAACACAAAAAAAACCGCAATAAACCATATCCTCCTAACTTCAACAAAACACCAGCCAAAATTATAGAACCAGCAACAGGAGCCTCAACATGAGCCTTAGGTAATCATAAATGAATTAAAAATATAGGTATCTTAACTAAAAAGGCCAAAAGCATACTAACATAATAAAAAAAATTCAAAGAATAACCAAATTCAATTAAAAAATAATTTAAAGAACCTCCATAAGCATACAAATTAATAACTCTAATTAATATTGGTAAAGAAGCAAAAAGGGTATAAAACAGCAAATAAATACCAGCTTGCAACCGTTCGGGCTGATAACCTCAGCCCAAAATTAAAAATAAAGTTGGAATCAAGCTTCTTTCAAAAAAAAAATAAAAAGAAAAAACAGATATACATCCAAAAGCACAAAACAAAAATAACACCAATAACATAATTATAAATAAAAAGAAATTAGAAAAATAATCATTTCAATAAACTGATTCACTAGCAATAATTATTAAAATACAAATCCAAAAACTCAATAAAATTAATCCATAAGAAAGATAATCAAACCCAAAAAAATATCTAACATTAACTCACAAACCAAAATAAGAGAAACTAATTATAAAAACAAAAGTTAAGAAAAACAACAATGAACAAAACACCCACCATAAACGAGATAAAAAAACTACAGGTAATAAAAATAGTATAAAAAATATAAATTTTATCATTAATTAACACTGTAATATATTATAACTATAAAAATAATCATTACCAAAACCCCGAATTATTGAAACTAAAATAGATAGTCCCAAAGCCCCTTCACAAACAGAAAAAGTCAAAAAAATAAAAACAAAAAACAATTCAAAACTAAAAAAAGCCAAAAAATAATATATAATAAGATAAATAACCAAAACAATATATTCCAGTCTCAATAAAACAACTAATAAGTGTTTACGATTAGAACAATAAACCCAACACCCACAAAAAAATATGATACAAAGATACATTAACATTTATAAAGATTTAATAATTTAAAAAAAATATTGGTCTTGTAAACCAAACTTGAGTTCCACTTTTAAATCTTCAAGGGAAAATTAATAAACTTTTCATTAACCTCCAAAATTAATATTTTAAATAAACTACCCCTTGACATCATAGAAATAATTTTACTAACCATAGCAACTACTAGATTCATATTTACACAAATAAAACACCCTATAACCATAGGATTCATACTCCTTTTACAAACTATAATAACATCAATTATTACAGGAATAATATCACAAACATTCTGATTTTCATATGTATTAATATTAGTATTCCTAGGCGGAATAATAGTTTTATTTATTTATGTAACTTCAGTTGCATCAAATGAAATAATTCTTTTATCAATAAAAATAATTATAATATTCATAATCACGATGTTAATCATAACACTATATAAAATTAGATACCATACAGAATTAACAAATCAAGAAACAATCACCATAACAGCCAAAATAAATTCACCTAACAACTTAATAAAACTTTACAATTCAATAAATTCAATTACAATTATAATAGCAACTTATCTATTCATTTCCCTAATCACAATTGTAAAAATTACTAATATTTTCAAAGGACCCTTACGAAAAATAAATTAATGACAAATAAAACACTTCGAAAAAATCACCCCCTATTAAAAATTATTAACAATGCATTAATTGATTTACCCACACCTTCAAATATTTCATCATGATGAAACTTTGGATCATTACTAGGATTATGTTTAATAATTCAAATCATTACAGGAATATTTTTATCTATACACTACTGTCCAAACATCGAATTAGCTTTTAATAGAGTAAATCACATTTGTCGAGACATCAACTATGGATGATTAATACGAACACTCCATGCAAATGGAGCATCAATATTCTTCATTTGTATTTACATACATATTGGACGAGGATTATATTATGGATCTTATAAATTAAACTACACTTGATCTGTAGGTGTAATCATTTTATTCTTAACAATAGCCGCTGCGTTCATAGGATATGTTCTACCATGAGGACAAATATCATTTTGAGGGGCAACTGTTATTACAAACCTGCTTTCAGCTATCCCATTTGTAGGAATTGATTTAGTACAATGAGTCTGAGGAGGATTTGCTGTCGACAACGCAACATTAAATCGATTTTTTACATTTCACTTTTTAGTACCATTTATTATTTCAGCCATAGTAATAATTCACCTAATATTCCTTCACCAAACAGGATCAAATAATCCTTTAGGACTTAATAGTAATATTGATAAAATTGCATTCCACCCATACTTTACAACAAAAGACATCTTTGGCTTCATAATCATAATAATAATATTAGTATTATTAACACTAAAAAAACCATATATATTAGGTGACCCAGACAATTTTATCCCCGCAAACCCACTAATTACACCTATCCACATCCAACCAGAATGGTACTTCTTATTTGCTTATGCAATCTTACGCTCAATTCCTAATAAATTAGGGGGAGTAATTGCACTAATTATATCAATCTCAATCTTATTCTTCATACCATTAATTAAATCAAATTTCCGAAGTACACAATTTTACCCTACAAATCAATTATTATATTGATCAATATTAAATATCGTCATCTTACTTACCTGAATCGGAGCACGACCCGTAGAAGAACCATTTATCATTACAGGACAGATCCTAACCATTTTATACTTCCTTTATTATATTTTAAGTCCTATTCTCTACAACGCATGAGATTCATTAATTAAATAAGTTAAAAACTCAGAAAGTAATATGTTTTGAAAACATAAAACAAGGAGTTTAAATCTCCTATTAACTTTAACACTCATTAATATTCACTAAATTAATAGGGAAAATAAAAGTAATTTAAATCCTATAAAAAAAATAAGATAATTTAATGATAAAGATAAAAAACTCCTTCAAGCCAAATATATCAACTTATCATAACGAAAACGAGGTAAAGTTCCACGAATTCATAAAAACACAAAAGAAACAAAAACTAACCTCAAATAAAACAAGTAAGAATCCAAATCACAACCTAAAAAAATTACACAATACAATATTCCCATAAACAAGATACTAGAATATTCAGCCAAAAAAATTAATGCAAATCCTCCTCCACTATATTCAATATTAAAACCAGAAACCAATTCAGACTCACCCTCCGCAAAATCAAAAGGAGTTCGATTAGTTTCAGCCAAACAAGAAACAAACCACAATATTCTTAAAGGAAAAAAAATATAAACAAATCAAAACCAATACTGAAAATAATAAAAATCTAATAAATTATAACTACCAACCAAAAAAACAAAAGATAATAAAATTAAAGCCAATCTTACTTCATAAGAAATAGTTTGTGCAACTGCACGTAATCCTCCCAATAAAGAATAATTTCTATTAGAAGACCAGCCAGCAATTATTAAAGTGTATACACTTAAACTAGTACAACACATAAAAAATAAAAGACCGAATTCAAAAGAATAAAAACCACTTAAATAGGGAATAATTAACCACAACAATAAAGACAAAAATAATCTAAATACAGGACAAAAATAATAACACAAATAATTAGATACTGAAACAAATGTCTGCTCCCTAGTAAATAACTTAATTGCATCACCAAAAGGCTGCAAAATACCCAAAAATCCAACCCTATTAGGGCCTTTACGAATGTGGACATAACCTAAAACCCTACGCTCCAATAAAGTCAAAAAAGCCACACCGACCATAACAAAAATCAACAAAATTAAAGTAACAACAACAAAAAATATTAATTCATTCAACAATACTATCTATAGAAAAATTTCTACATCCATAAATCCTAAATTTATTACACTTATCTGCCAAGATAGTTACAAATTAAAAATAGACACAAAATAACAAATTATTTAAAATAAATGGTCCTTTCGTACTAAAATATTTTATATATTATAGATAGAAACCAACCTGGCTCACACCGGTTTGAACTCAGATCATGTAAGTTTTCAAAAGTCGAACAGACTCAATATATTGAAATTCTACCCCCAAAATTTAACTTAATCCAACATCGAGGTCGCAATCTTTCTCGTCAATTAGAACTCTCAAAAAAAATAACGCTGTTATCCCTAAGGTAATTTAGTCTCATAATCACTAATAAGGATCAAAAGCAAACAAATCAGTTTACTAAAAATTAAAAGAGCTTCATTTATCTTATAGTCACCCCAACAAAATATTATTATAAACAACATAACTAATTAACAAAAATAATATAGTAATATAAAACTCTATAGGGTCTTCTCGTCCCATAACAAAATTTAAGTCTTCTAACCCAATAACCAAATTCAATTAAACTATTATAGAAACAGAATTCATTCCGTTTAACCTTTCATTCCAGTCTACAATTAAAAGACTAATGATTATGCTACCTTAGCACGGTCAAAATACCGCGGCCATTCAATTAAAATCAGTGGGCAGGTCATACTTTAAATAAAATCAAAAAAAAATGTTTTTGATAAACAGTCGAACAAATAATCTTGCCAAATTAATTTATAAACAATTCAACCAAACAAAAATAATTTACTAATAATAAAATAATAATAAATAATAAAAAATTAAATATTTCTATTCAATAAAAATACTAAACCCAAAAATAAATAAATATAAGCATAAATAAAAATTTTACATCCTCAAAAAGATAATCAATTCAAAATCCACAAAATATAATCTATACATAAACGTTATAAACATTAAATTATCAAGCTTTTCCCCAACAATAATTACATGTAATAAAAAAATTTTACAAAATAAAACATCAAACTTACACATATGAATTAAATTCATTTCTTGAAAAACTAGATACCTTTAAAATCGAATAGCATTTCACTACCAAAAACAAATTAAAAATATTTATGTAATAATACAAATTATATGTTATTAACTCCTATAAGATCGAGAAACATAAATTAAATAAGTAATTTTCATTAAACCCTGACACACAAGGTACAACCAACAAAGTCATCTTTTAAGAAAATAATAATAATTTTCCCTTACTGTACTAATTAACTATAATAAAATAATTTCATCAAAAACAATTACAAAAACAAAATAATGATTCAAATAAACACAATTATAAAAAATAAATTATAAAGATCTACTTATCAAATTATAACGAATTGCACGTTAAAACTTCCAGTGTAAAAGAAAATTCTATCTACATAGTTAACTTGTTAATTCTAGATACACTTTCCAGTAAATCTACTTTGTTACGACTTATCTCATATTAAATAAACATTACGAGAGCGACGGGCGATATGTACATATCTAAGAGTTCAATTCATCTTAACAATCTATATAAAATTACTATCAAATCCACCTTCAAAAAACTATTACAAACAAAAATCCATATTCTAACAAAAAATTGTAACCCATTTCCACTAAAATTATAAGCTGCACCTTGACCTGAAATACTTATTAATAAAAAATCAAGAAAGTTAAAATTCTAAAAAAAAATTCAACAACGGCGATATACAAACTACACAAAAAAAGTAAGGTTCACCGTGGATCATCTATTAAGGAACAGGTTCCTCTAAAAAAATTAGACACCGCCAAATTCTTTAAGTTTCAAGAACAATTCTAATACTATCCAAGTCAACATATTTACATAAAAAATAATAGGGTATCTAATCCTAGTTTATATACCTTAAATTTCATGGCCTCCTAACTATAAAACCAAAAATAAAACAAAAATTAATAATTCCACCTAATTAACAATCAAGACAAAAATATACAAAAACAAAATAACCACAATTAACCGAAAATATATACTCTCATTTTATGTCTAACCGCGATTGCTGGCACATATTTAATCAACAATCATAACAATATCTAAATCATAGTTACCTAAATAAAATAATACTTATCACTACAATAAATCTCAATAACTTCTAGAATTAAATTCAAAACAAAAAAATGTATACAAAGAAATATTACAATAAATAATACAAGCAAGAATAAAACTTAACCATATATTAAAGAACAAATATTCAATACATCAATTAAATAGTTAGTAAGATAACAGTTTACACCCCCAGCCAAATATAAACCAATCAACCAACTAACCATCCAATAAATGTCAACAACAATACTATACCCTTTCCCAACAAATATTCAACCCTTACCTCATGATCATCATCATCAATAGATTAACAAAAATAAATTGGCACCACGTTCGTAAAACCTGACTAATTAATACAAGTAATAACAACTAAAGCATAAATGATTGTTGCCACAGATAATAAAAATTACTAACATATTATTAATTAAATCACATCAACTAACATATTTACTTACTACTAACAAAGTGTTAAAATGAATATTAAATTGAGAATAAATACTATTAAGTTGGGATTACTATTTCCTATTCCCATTTTTTTTTACCTATTAAATGGGAATAGGAAATAGTATTAACAACTATTAAGTTTTCATTAAAAAGATTTAATTTGACTTATATAAAATTTATCTAGAATAAATAAATATATAATATATAATACATATCATAAAGATTAATAATATTAATTAAATAATTTATTGATATTATTAAAATCACCCTTAATTATCAATAAATTATTCAATTAATAATACTCTCTATTTCTCATGTCAAATATGATTTGTATAAATATAAGTCAAATATCTAAAGATATAATGTTATTGATGTATAAATACTGAATCTTTAAATTAATTATATAAAAAGTAAACATCTTTATATATATAATAACATATATTAAAAACACCCCAAAAACACGCAATTTGCCAAAAATTGCACTTTTTTTTAAAAAACTCATAAAAGGTAATCAAAACGAAACTTATCAATAAAGTCATTCCTCAGTCCAAAATAAACTAAAGTTATAATCAAATAATTACTTCAACCACAATGATGTGCCTGAGTAAACATCATTAGTAACATATACTTAATTAATCATCAATAGATTAACAAAAATAAATTGGCACCACGTTCGTAAAACCTGACTAATTAATACAAGTAATAACAACTAATTATAATAACTCTTGCCACAGATAATAAAAATTACTAACATATTATTAATTAAATCACATCAACTAACATATTTACTTACTACTAACAAAGTGTTAAAATGAATATTAAATTGAGAATAAATACTATTAAGTTGGGATTACTATTTCCTATTCCCATTTTTTTTTACCTATTAAATGGGAATAGGAAATAGTATTAACAACTATTAAGTTTTCATTAAAAAGATTTAATTTGACTTATATAAAATTTATCTAGAATAAATAAATATATAATATATAATACATATCATAAAGATTAATAATATTAATTAAATAATTTATTGATATTATTAAAATCACCCTTAATTATCAATAAATTATTCAATTAATAATACTCTCTATTTCTCATGTCAAATATGATTTGTATAAATATAAGTCAAATATCTAAAGATATAATGTTATTGATGTATAAATACTGAATCTTTAAATTAATTATATAAAAAGTAAACATCTTTATATATATAATAACATATATTAAAAACACCCCAAAAACACGCAATTTGCCAAAAATTGCACTTTTTTTTAAAAAACTCATAAAAGGTAATCAAAACGAAACTTATCAATAAAGTCATTCCTCAGTCCAAAATAAACTAAAGTTATAATCAAATAATTACTTCAACCAC